CTTCTAGTGTTTTATCTTGGTTAATTATAACAAATGGGTGTTGATAGGAGGTATTTTTTAAAAACTGGTAATACATAAATACGAAAATACACCACCAGTTTGTATGATTAAAAGGTTTGTGGGTATCTTGGGGTTTTGTTGTTTATAGTAATTTTATAAGATTGTTAGTTACCTTAGGGCTTTAAGGGGGTAGGGGGGTTTTTTTATTAAAAACAGAAGGGGGGGGCGACTTATAAGATAAATAGTATTTATTATGCTCTAGAAAAAAATTTATGCGATTCTTAAGTAATGTATTTTCAACATTACATTTATATTACTCAGTAAGGAACGAATGTTCAACCTTCTATTATAGGGCCGTGTGCACTCTGAAATGTTCATGAAGGGAAAAAAAAAAGAGAACCAGCTGCCCCTGTGGAGAGAACGCTCGGCTTGGGGGGTAACGAGTCGAAGGTTTAACACCATTAGTCAATGTAAGCGTCGATGAAAGTGTGCGGTTTAATAAATGTATGGACCTGAAATAGGAGGAGATGCCAGGAATAATTCACCTTTTAGGTAGCAACCCTACAATTTGGGCTCCTGACCATCAAGAACCGTTATCCTTAAGGAATATGCTGGTTGGTGGTCTCTTACTACATAGGATTTTCTATTTAATTGTGTGTGGAGTCTTGGTATATCATTACCTATGAGTTTTGTGTTAGGTCTTAAATTTCTCAGCATTAAAGATTTTCATGTTCTCTTAAATTTGATGGGTTATGTCTACCTTAGTTTTATGTTATTATTTTATGGTTAACATAAATTTATGGTGTTTATACATAAAATGTCCTAGAGAATTAATAGTATGTACTATATATATATATGTGAATATTTCATATATGCACCAGAAAATATTTTAATTTAGAATACCAGCTTTGGGAGCCGGCGGTGGGAGTTCGAATCTCCTTTTTCTGAGCAGTAGGGAGGGATTTAACCTCCGGCCTCCGGTTTACAAAACCGGCGCTCTAATATTGAGCTACAAATGCAATTTCATTTAAGAATTTTATTCTCCGCTCAACCTGACATAGGTAGAGCTGCTAAAAAGATAAGGAAGTAGATAACTGATGCTAGCTGGCCAATTAAGATGTAGGGTGGTTCTACAGGCATTCCTCCGATTCATGTTAAAATAATTATGTCTGCAACTAATGCTCAAAACATAAGTTGGCCAAATGGTCGGAAGGTAAGTCCTCGTTGCTTAGATGTGTGTAGGATTGGGACTAGTATTAATACTAAAATTGAGAACAGTAAGGCTAACACACCGCCTAGTTTATTTGGGATTGATCGGAGGATGGCATATGCAAATAAAAAATACCACTCAGGTTTAATATGAGGTGGGGTTACTAAAGGGTTGGCTGGTGTAAAGTTATCGGGATCTCCTAGAATATTGGGGGTAAATAAGGCAATCGATGTGAGGGCAATTAGTAGGACAGCAAACCCTAATAAGTCTTTATATGAAAAATAAGGGTGAAACGAGATTTTATCTGCATCGGAGTTAATACCTGCTGGGTTATTTGATCCTGTTTCATGGAGGAAGAGTAGGTGTACTATTGATGCGGCTGCAACAATAAATGGGAGTAAAAAATGGAATGCAAAGAACCGGGTTAGAGTAGCATTGTCTACGGAAAAACCTCCTCATACTCACTGAACTAAATCATTACCAATGTACGGGACAGCAGATATAAGGTTAGTGATGACTGTGGCACCTCAGAAAGATATTTGCCCTCAGGGTAATACATAGCCTACAAATGCAGTAGCTATTACAAGAAGAAGAAGCACAACTCCTACATTTCAGGTTTCTTTATATAGGTATGAACCATAGTAAAGTCCTCGTGCGATATGTAAATAAATACAAATAAAAAAGAAGGATGCTCCGTTGGCATGTATATTTCGAATTAATCAACCGTAGTTTACGTCTCGGCAAATGTGTGTTACTGAAGAGAATGCTGTTGCAATGTCTGAGGTGTAGTGTATTGCTAAAAATAATCCTGTGAGGATTTGAGCGCCTAAACACAATCCTAGTAAGGACCCGAAGTTTCATCACACAGAAATATTTGATGGTGCAGGTAGGTCTACAAGGGCGTGGTTGGCGATTTTAAGGATCGGATGGGTTTTTCGAAGATTGGCCATTTGTTTTTATAGTTGAATAACAACGGTGGTTTTTCAAGCCATTAGTCCTGGTTAAAATCCTGGTGGAAATTATGACTTACTTGATATTTTTATTATTAATAGGGTTAATCTTTGGTTTAATTGGGGTGGCTTCAAACCCGTCACCTTATTTTGCTGCTTTAGGTTTAGTGGTTGTAGCTGGCATAGGTTGTGGGGTTATGGTGAGTTTTGGGGGGCCTTTTTTATCCTTGGTTCTGTTTTTGATTTACTTGGGAGGGATATTAGTTGTTTTTGCGTATTCTGCTGCTTTAGCCGCTGAGCCGTATCCTGAGAGTTGAGGTAGTTGATCTGTTGCAATTTATGGGGCTTTGTATTTAATAGGGGTATTTTTAGTTTTATCTTACTTCTACGGGGGATGATATGAGAGCTCTTGAGTACCTGTAGATGAGCTCTCAGGTCTCTCAGTGTTTCGGGGTGATATATCTGGAGTAGCTTTAATATATTCTTTAGGGGGTTGGGTATTAGTAATTAGTGCTTGGGTTCTTCTATTGACTTTGTTTGTCGTACTAGAGTTAACACGAGGTCTTGCTCGTGGTACACTTCGAGTGGTTTAAATTAATAATGCTATGGCGAGGGTGAGAGTTAGAATGAATAATATTAGGTAGGTCTTAATCATACCTTTTTGAATATTACTCGTGGTTGTAATTAAAGGTAAATTTAGGGTTGATGAGGCTTTAGGGCCGATTTTTTCTAACCATGTCGTATCAATAGTTTGGGAGGCAATGTTTTGACCTAGCTGGAGTGAGAGTTTTATAGGTAGGCGATGAATAATAGATGGGTAGAATCCTAGTATATTAGAGAATAAGTGAGGAGTTTTTTGGGGGTGGATATTCATTTGTTTTGATGTACTGCGGGCTATTTCTAAGGCTGTGATTAATCCTATCGCTGTTACAACAAGAGCGGCTATTTTGGTAAGGTATGGTATAGTTATAATTGGAGTTTTTATAGGTGTTATATTTAATGTGATGATTAAACCTGCAATAATACTTCCTCAAGCTAATCGCTTGATAGGATTAATTACTGGTTCACTGTTTTCATTAATTGGGGATAAAGGGTTGAATCGTGGGTAACCTATAGTTACATAATAGACAATTCGCAGGCTATAAACAGCTGTAAATGAGGTGGCAATTAGAGTTAATAAAAGGGCTCAGGCGTTTAAGTAGGAGGTGTTCATAGATTCAATAATAGCATCTTTAGAGAAGAATCCGGCTAGAAAGGGAGTTCCTGTTAAAGCTAGGCTGCCTAAGGTTAGCGAAGACGAGGTAAAAGGAGTAAGAAAATGTATGCCGCCTATTTTCCGGATATCTTGCTCATCATTTAGGCTATGAATTAGTGACCCAGAGCATAGGAAGAGCATTGCTTTAAAGAAAGCATGAGTGCAAATATGAAGAAATGCCAGTTGAGGTTGATTAAGCCCGATTGTAACCATTATTAAACCAAGTTGGCTAGATGTGGAAAATGCTACAATTTTTTTAATATCATTTTGTGTAAGAGCGCAGATGGCTGTAAATAAGGTGGTTAATGCTCCAAGGCAAAGGCATGTAGTTAGAATAAGTGGGTTATTTTCTATTAGGGGGCTTATACGAATTAGTAAAAAAATTCCTGCTACGACTATTGTGCTAGAGTGTAGTAGGGCAGATACCGGAGTAGGACCCTCTATAGCTGAGGGTAGTCATGGGTGTAATCCAAATTGAGCTGATTTTCCTGTTGCGGCTAATACTAATCCTAGTAAAGGCAAGGTTAGGTTTTTATTCTCAGCTAGTGTAAATATTTGGTTTATTTCTCAAGAATTTAGGTTTATTGCAACTCATGCCATAAATAAGATTAGGCCAATATCTCCGACTCGGTTGTATACTACTGCTTGGATTGCAGCCACGTTAGCATCAGCTCGTCCGTATCATCACCCGATTAAAAGGAAGGATATGATACCTACTCCTTCTCAGCCAATAAATAGTTGAAACATGTTGTTAGAGGTTACTAAAATCAGTATAGCAATTAAAAATAGTAAAAGGTATTTAAAAAATCGGTTTATAACGGGGTCAGAGTGTATGTATCAGGATGCGAATTCTAAGATTGATCATGTAACATATAGGGCTACAGGGGTGAAAATTACCGAGTATAAATCAAATTTAAAGCTAATACTAATATCAAAAGTTGATGTGTTTATTCATGATCAAGTAGTAATGATGGTCTCTAAACCTTCATTAATAAATAATATTAAAGGTAAAAGGCTAATCATAAATGATATTTTTACTGAGTTTTTAACTCAAATAGTAGACCAAGAATGTGGGTGTGGTTTGGTTGTTATTGTTGAAATTAAAGGCGTGGTTAAGAAGGCAAAGATAATTAAAAGGCTTGAGGATATTATTAAAGAAGTGGAGTGCATAGCTACTACTTGGATTTGCACCAAGGGTTTTTGGTTCCTAAGACCAACGGATTAACTAATATCCTTCAGAAGCTTCGAGTGAGCTTTGGGGTTAAACCAAAGGGGCAGAAATTAGCAGTTTATGTTGTCTTCGGACCTCTCTCGGTGGATAAAAGGATTTTAACCTTTATTTTTAGAATCACAATCTAATGTTCTTTTTGAACTATATCTACAGAAAATTCAACCTCACAACAACTCAGGTTTTAAGATTAGAAGAATAAGAGGGATAAGGTGAAGGGTTATAATTAAATGTTCTCGGGAGTGTGATGGTTCTATGTGAAGTAGGTGGTTAGTTAGGGGGCCTCGTTGGGTTGTAAGGAATAAATATAAGGAGTATGCTGCAGTGATTAGCGTTCCAAGGCCTGTAAGGACTAAGGTTCAAGGGGATCAATTGAATAGTGATGAGATGATTATTAGTTCTCCTATTAGGTTTGGTAGAGGAGGTAAAGCTATATTTGCTAAACTAGCAGTAAATCACCATATGGCTATTAGCGGTAAGACTATTTGTAGGCCCCGTGCTAAAACTATTGTTCGGCTGTGAGTTCGTTCATAGTTTGTATTTGCTAAGCAGAATAGTGCTGATGAGGTTAGCCCATGTGCAATTATTAGAACTAATGCCCCAGTAAAACCTCAAGGGGTTTGGATAAGGATCCCTGTTGTAACTAATCCCATGTGACTAACTGAAGAATAAGCAATTAGGGATTTTAAGTCATTTTGTCGTAAACAAATTAGCCCAGTTATAATGATTCCTCATAAAGCTAGAATTATAAAAGGGTAGCTTAGTTGTTTAGATAGGGGCTCTAGGATAATTATTAACCGTATTATGCCATATCCCCCTAGTTTTAACAACACTGCAGCTAGAATTATGGATCCTGCAATAGGAGCTTCTACGTGAGCTTTAGGTAATCAAAGATGGACACCATATAAGGGTATTTTTACAAGGAAAGCTAGAAGACACCCTGCTCATCATAGTTTATCGCCTAAACAAATAAGGTTTAAAGGGTTAGAGTGTTGTAATGTTAATATTGATAAAGAGCCTGTTTTATTTTGGAGTATTAGTAGTGCAACAAGCAAAGGGAGGGATCCAGCTAAGGTGTAAAATAAAAAATATGTTCCCGCATTTAATCGTTCTGTTTGATTACCCCACCGAGTGATAATTAATAAGGTTGGGATTAAAGTGGCTTCAAATATAACATAAAATATAATTAGTTCTGTAGCACTAAATGCTAGGATGAGAAATACTTGTAAAGATGTAAATAATGAAATATACATTCGCTGTCGGTTGATTGGATCATTGGTTGTATGGTTTTGGCTGGCAAGGATTATTAACGGGAGAAGTCAGCATGTGAGAATTAATAAGGGGGTAGATAATGGGTCGGTTGCTATTAATCCGTTTAGGTTTGATCAAGCGGTTTCAGATGGTCAAATAAGTCAAGTTAGGGCGAGTAAAGCAATGATAAGACTATGAGTTAATGTTGAGGGCCATAGTCATTTTTTAGGGGTTAGTCAGGTTATAGGAATTAGTATGATTGTTGGAATTAGGATTTTTAACATTGTAAGATGTTTAAGGCCTGAAGGCGATCTGAGCCATGTGTGCGAGAAGTTGCTACTAATAAGGCTAATCCAGCACTTGCTTCACATGCTGAAAAAGCAAGTATTAATATAGGGGTGGGGGAGAAACTAATTGAGTTTAATTGAAGGGTTCATAAGGATAGGGCGACATATAATGACAGCATTATTCCTTCTAAACACAGAAGAGCAGAGAGTAGATGGTTTCGATGAAAAGTTAATCCTATAAGTCCTAAGATAAATGTTGTTGAGAAGGCAAAATGTACAGGTGTCATGAAACGATCGTGGAATTTAACCACGTGCTTTTGAGCCGAAATCAAATGTTTTAATTATACTAATCGTTTACTCAGCTCATTCTAATCCGCCTTGGATTCATTCATAAATTAATCCTAGTGTTAATAGAACAACTACCGATGATGCTCATATAAATGTATTAATAGGGGATGCGAGTTGTATACCTCATGGAAGGGGGAGAAGTAGTGCAATTTCTAAATCAAATAAAAGAAATAAGATTGCTACCAAAAAGAATCGTAGTGAGAATGGAAGTCGGGCTGAGCCTAGTGGGTCGAATCCGCACTCATAGGGTGATAGTTTTTCTGCATCCGGGTTTATCTGGGGTAATCAAAATGACACCAAGGCTAGTAAAATGGACAGAGTTGTTGTAATTAGTAGAATTGTGGTTAACAAGTTCATTATCTTTTCTTGGGTTTTAACCAAGACCAGGTGATTGGAAGTCACTCATACTTTTTAGTACTAAAAAGATAAGATCCTCATCAATAAATTGAGACATAAAGGAATAGTCAAACAACATCAACAAAATGTCAGTATCATGCGGCAGCTTCAAATCCAAAATGGTGCTCCGATGTAAAGTGGTATTGAATTTGTCGAATTAAGCAGACTGCTAGGAATGTGGATCCAATGATAACATGTAATCCGTGGAACCCTGTTGCTACGAAAAAAGTTGATCCGTATACACCATCAGCAATTGTGAAAGGGGCTTCGTAATACTCTATTGCTTGAAGGAATGTGAAGTAAAAACCTAATAAGATGGTTAGGGTGAGTGAGTGGATAGCTTGTTTTCGTTCCCCCTCTATAATACTATGATGGGCTCAGGTTACTGTGACACCAGAAGCAAGTAGAACTGCTGTGTTGAGAAGGGGTACTTCAAAAGGATCAAGTGTAATTACTCCAGAAGGGGGTCAGCAACCTCCTAATTCTGGGGTTGGGGCTAGGCTAGAGTGGTAGAAAGCTCAAAAAAATCCTAAAAAGAAGAAGACTTCTGAGGTGATGAAAAGGATTATACCGTATCGTAATCCTTTTTGAACCGGAGGGGTATGATGTCCTTGGAATGTCCCTTCTCGGATAATATCTCGTCATCATTGAATTATTGTTAAGACTAATAAAATTAATCCAACTGTTATCAAAATAGTTGAATTAAAGTGGAATCAAATAGCTAACCCTGAAGTTATTAAAAGGGCTGCGATAGCGCCTGTTAGAGGTCAGGGGCTTGGATCTACTATATGGTACGCATGTGCTTGGTGGGCCATTAAACGTTTTCTTGTAAATAAAGACTTAGTAATAAAACAAAAACATAGGCTTGAATTATAGCAACGGCTACTTCTAAGAGTGTTAACAGGAATAATAAAATTGTTGTTAATAATGCAACTGTAGGTATTAAAGGTATTAGGACAAAGGCTGCTGTTGCGATAAGTTGAATAAGTAAGTGTCCTGCGGTTAAATTTGCTGTTAGTCGGACGCCTAGGGCAATAGGTCGAATAAAGAGGCTAATTGTCTCGATAATAATAAGTACGGGGATTAGTGGTACAGGTGTGCCTTCTGGTAATAGATGGCCTAAAGAATGTGTAGGTTGATTTCGTATCCCGATAATAACGGTTGCTAGTCATAATGGTACAGCTAGTCCTATATTTAATGACAGCTGGGTTGTTGGGGTGAAGGTGTAAGGGAGTAATCCTAATATGTTTAGGGAGATTAAGAAAATTATTAGCGATGCGAAAATTAATGCTCATTTATGACCTGCTGTGTTAAGGGGGAGGAGTAGCTGTTTTGTAAATAAGTTAATAAATCAGTTTTGTAATGTAAGCATACGATTATTTATTCAACGAGAGGAGGGGGTTGGGAATATGATTCATGGAATTATAATAGCTAAAGCTATTAAAGGGATTCCTAAAAACACAGGACTAGAAAATTGGTCAAAAAAGCTTAATGTCATTGTCAGTTTCAAGGGGTTGTTCCTAATTTTTTAGTGCTTAGAACACTTGGTTCATTAGGGTACTTGTGTGCTATCACTTTGGGTGGGATAATAGTAATAAAAATCAATCATGTGAATACTAAGATTATTAATCAAGGCGAGGGATTTAATTGAGGCATGTCGCTAAGGGTGGTTGGGAGTCACCAATTTTTAGCTTAAAAGGCTAACGCTGAGGCCCTGTTTAGCTTCTTAACGAGGCGTCTTCAAGTATAAGTGATGATCAGTTTTCAAATTGTTCTAAAGGTACTGCTTCTACTACAATAGGTATAAAGCTGTGGTTAGCGCCACAGATCTCTGAACATTGTCCATAAAATACTCCTGGTCGTGATGTGATGAAAGCTGTTTGGTTAAGTCGTCCTGGTACGGCATCTATTTTAACTCCTAAAGAAGGCACCGCTCATGAGTGAAGTACATCTTCTGCTGATACTAATACTCGAATTGGTGATTCGACTGGAATTACCATGCGGTGATCTGCTTCTAATAATCGGAATTGACCTGGTGTTAGGTCTTGGGTTGGAATTATATATGAATCAAAGGCTAAGTCTTCATAATCAGTATATTCATAACTTCAGTATCATTGATGTCCGACTGCTTTGATTGTGAGATGGGGGTCGTTTACTTCATCTATAAGGTAAAGAATTCGTAATGAGGGTAGTGCGATCAGAATAAGAATAATTGCGGGGAGGACAGTTCAAATGATTTCAATCTCTTGTGAATCTAATAAGAATTTGTTTGTTAGTTTTGTAGTGACTATGGCTACAATAATGTAAAGCACTAAAGTGCTAATCAGGAATACAATTATTAATGCATGATCATGGAAGTGAAGAAGTTCTTCTATTACAGGTGATGCTGCGTCTTGAAAACCTAGTTGTGAGGGATAAGCCATTATTTAAGATATGTAGGGGTTTAACCAACAACTCTGCCTTGACAAAGCAGTATAATATTTTACTAATATCTTTAATTAATTGTATAAAGAAAGTGACAGAACGGTTTTGTGTATGGCTTGAAACCATTTAACGGGGGTTCAACTCCCTCCTTTCTCGTTTAGTTATTTATTTGGATTTGAACAAAAGCAGGCTCTTCGAATGTGTGATACGGAGGAGGGCATCCATGTAATCACTCAATGTTTGTAGAAGCTAGCTCTACTATTAACACTTCTCGTTTAGCAGCAAATGCTTCTCAAATGATAAATAAAAACATAATTACAGCTACTAAAGATACAAGGGATCCAATAGAAGAGATTGTGTTTCATAATGAATATGCGTCGGGGTAATCAGAGTATCGCCGGGGTATACCAGCTAATCCTAAGAAGTGTTGAGGGAAGAAAGTTAAGTTTACGCCTGCAAACATTACGCCAAAATGGATTTTGGTTCAAGAACTATGAAGTGTGTAACCTGTGAATAATGGGAATCAGTGTACAAAACCTGCTATGATTGCAAATACAGCACCTATAGATAACACGTAGTGGAAGTGAGCGACTACATAATAAGTGTCGTGTAAAACAATGTCTAATGAGGAATTTGCTAACACAACACCTGTTAATCCCCCAACAGTAAATAAAAAGATAAATCCTAAAGCCCATAGAAGAGGGGTTTCTCATTTAATAGAGCCGCCATGAAGTGTGGCTAACCAGCTAAATACTTTTACACCTGTGGGGATGGCGATAATTATTGTTGCTGAGGTGAAATAAGCTCGGGTGTCTACATCTATTCCTACTGTGAATATGTGGTGGGCTCAGACAATAAACCCTAAAAGGCCAATTGCTATTATTGCTCAAACTATGCCTATATAACCAAAAGGTTCTTTTTTACCCGAGTAGTAAGCTACGATGTGTGAAATTATACCAAAGCCTGGGAGGATGAGAATGTAGACTTCGGGGTGCCCAAAGAATCAAAATAAATGTTGGTAAAGAATAGGGTCGCCCCCTCCAGAAGGATCAAAAAATGTTGTGTTTAAGTTTCGATCTGTAAGGAGTATGGTAATACCAGCTGCTAATACGGGCAGAGATAATAAAAGTAATACTGCGGTTACTAAAACAGCTCACACAAACAGGGGTGTTTGGTATTGCGTGATTGACGGGGGTTTTATGTTAATGATAGTAGTAATAAAGTTAATAGCTCCTAGGATTGATGAAACACCCGCTAAATGAAGAGAGAAAATTGTTAGGTCTACAGAAGCTCCAGCATGAGCTAGATTGCCTGCTAAGGGGGGATAAACAGTTCAACCTGTCCCTGCACCAGCTTCTACGCCTGATGAGGCGAGGAGAAGAAGGAATGAGGGTGGTAATAATCAGAAACTTATGTTATTTATTCGAGGAAATGCTATATCAGGGGCTCCGATTATTAGAGGAATTAGTCAATTACCAAATCCTCCAATCATAATTGGTATTACTATAAAGAAAATTATTACGAAAGCATGAGCAGTTACGATAACATTATAGATTTGATCATCACCTAGTAAAGCTCCTGGTTGACTTAGTTCTGCTCGAATTAAGAGGCTGAGTGCAGTGCCGACTATTCCGGCTCAAGCACCAAATACTAAGTATAGGGTGCCGATGTCTTTGTGATTAGTTGAGAAAAATCATCGTGTGATTGCCACAGGTAGGATGGCTGAGTAAGCGGTGGATTGTAACCCCATATACAGAGGTTTGAGCCCTCTTCATACCAAGCCCTGAGGTGTAATACATATAAGATTGCAAATCTTAAGTGGCCAATTGATTTTTGCCGGGGCTTTCCCCCGCCTTTCCGCCCTTTCAAGGCGGGGGAAAGTAGGTGGATGCTCGCTGGTTTGAGTGCCTAGCTGTTAACTAGGAAATTGTAGGATCGAGGCCTTCCCACCTAGTAAGGCTTTAGCTTAATTAAAGTGTCTGTTTTGCATACAGTAGATGTGGGTTAATTACCTGCAAGTCTTATCAAGGGTTAGGGGATTTTCACTCCTACTTAAGGCTTTGAAGGCCTTTGGTCTTGTGTTAACCTAAACTCTTAATTAGTAATAGCTATAATGCTAGGTAATAGGGGTAGTAGTATGAGTGATAAGGTTGTTGAGATAGATAAATGGATGGTAGGTTGTTTAGTATTAAATCGTCATTGATTGGTTATAGGGGTGGTGTTAGGGGATAGGGTGAGTGTTATAGCATATGATAATCGTAGGTAGAAGTAAAGACTAAGTAAAGCAGATAATGCTGTGATTGTTGCAATTGTGTTTAATTCTTGCTTTGTTAATTCGGAAAGAATTATCCATTTCGGACCAAAGCCTGTAAGTGGTGGTAATCCGCCTAATGATAAAAGGATTAAAGGAGTCAGTGCGGTAATAGTGGGGTATTTAGATCATGATGTTGCGAGCGAGTTAATAGAGGTTGTTTTGTTTATTTTGAATAGGCTGAAGATTGAAAATGTTATAAAAATGTAGATTATAAGGGTAATAAGGGTTAATGGTGGTGAGAATTGTAATACAAGAGTTATCCAACCAATATGAGCAATTGATGAATAAGCTAGAATTTTTCGTAGTTGTGTTTGATTTAAACCCCCCCAACCCCCCACTATAGTTGATATGATTGCTATAAAAATTATTACTGAGTTATTTAGGTTTATTTGTACTAATAAGGAGAATGGGGCTAGTTTTTGTCATGTAGATATAATTAAGCCAGTGGTAAGATCTAGGCCTTGAAGTACTTCAGGTAACCATGTGTGAAGAGGTGCTATACCAATTTTTAAGGCTAGGCCAAGTATTATAATGGTTGAGGATATCGGGTGAGATAGTTCATTAATACCTCATTGCCCTGTGATTCACGCGTTGGTAGAGCTTGCAAATAAAATGATTGCTGCGGCTGTGGCTTGGGTGAGGAAGTATTTTGTAGAGGCTTCAACAGATCGTGGGTGATGGTGTTGTGCTATTAGAGGAATAATTGCGAGTGTGTTAATTTCTAGGCCTATTCATGCTAGTAATCAGTGTGAGCTTATGAATGTGATTGTTGTACCTAATCCTAAACCTAGTAAAAAGATTGATAAAATGTAAGGGTTCATTAGTAAAGGGAGGATTTTAACCTACATTTTTGGGGTATGGGCCCAAAAGCTTGACTTAGCTGACTTTACTTTAGGAAGTGGTGTAGTAGGAAGCACCAAGAGTTTTGATCTCTTAAGTGGGGTTCGAGTCCTCTCTTTCTAAGGAATCAAGGGGATTTTAACCCCTGTAAAACACTCTATCAAAGTGGTCCTTTAGTACTCAGGCATAATTCCTTTATATGTGTGGGGGAAGTCCGGCTAGTGCTAGAGGTGTTGATAAGTGTCAGATAATTAAAGCTAGGGTTAGTGGTAGGAAATTTTTTCAGATGAGATGTATTAATTGGTCATATCGGAATCGTGGGTAAGAGGCTCGAATTCATAAAAATACTACTGATAATAGAGTTGCTTTTAACATAAGGTTCGTTGTTGTTAATTCTGGTAATGAAGGGATGTGGTATGCTCCTAAAAATAGGATTGTTGATAGGGTATTTATTAATAAGATATTGGCGTATTCTGCAAGGAAAAATAGTGCAAAAGGTCCTCCTGCATATTCAACGTTAAAACCTGAAACAAGTTCTGATTCTCCTTCTGTCAGGTCAAATGGTGCTCGGTTTGTTTCGGCTAGTGTGGAGATATACCATATTGCTGCTAAAGGTCATGCTGGGATAATTAATCATAGGCTTTCTTGCGTAATACCGAATGCTTGTAGTGTAAAATTACCAGTGAATACGATAAGTGCCAATAAGATTAACCCTAAACTTACTTCATAGGAGATTGTTTGGGCTACGGCTCGTAGTGCCCCAATTAATGCATATTTTGAGTTTGATGCTCATCCTGATCCCAGGATTGAATAAACTGCAAGGCTTGATAATGCTAAAATGAATAACATCCCTAAGTTAATGTTGACTACGGGGTGAGGCATAGGCAGAGGGGCTCATAGTAACAAAGCAAGTGTTAGTGCTAGTATGGGGGTGGTTAAAAATAAAATGGGAGAAGATGTAGATGGTTTTACTGGCTCTTTAATAAATAGTTTAACCCCGTCCGCAATTGGTTGCAATAGTCCAAAAGGTCCTACAATATTTGGCCCTTTTCGGTGTTGTATATAACCTAAAACTTTTCGTTCTAGCAAGGTTAAGAAAGCAACTGCTAATAGAACAGGGATGATGTATATTAATGGGTTAATGATTTGTGTTATAATTATAGAAATCATAGTTAAGGAGAGGATTTGAACCTCTATTCAAAGGGCTTAGGTCTTTTGCAATAACCGGACTCTGCCACCTTAACATGTAGTTATATACTAGGTTTATTCCTGTGTTGTTTAACCTTTAATATTTTTTCAAGGGTTAAAAAGTGGGCTTATTTTAAAACATAGGCCCATCCTTCTTGGTCCTTTCGTACTGAAGAAGGTCACTTCATAGATAGAAACTGACCTGGATTACTCCGGTCTGAACTCAGATCACGTAGGACTTTAATCGTTGAACAAACGAACCCTTAATAGCGGCTACACCATTAGGATGTCCTGATCCAACATCGAGGTCGTAAACCCTCTTGTCGATAGGGACTCTTGAAGAGGATTGCGCTGTTATCCCTGGGGTAACTAGGTTCGTTGATCGGTCATTGCCGGATCTAAAGGTCAAATATTTTGGTGCTTAGAAATGACATTCTTAGGTGTAAGGTTTTACCTCAATCCTCACGGAGGTTTTGTTTTACTCCGCGGTCGCCCCAACTAAAGATATTAGGATGAGGTTATTGGTTTGTTATCTTTTACAAGGCTTAATTATTTAATTAATTCATCCGCTCATCTAAAGCTCCACAGGGTCTTCTCGTCTTATGGATTAATTCCCGCTTCTGCACGGGAAGATCAATTTCATTAACTTGGGTAAGGAGACAGTTTAGCCCTCGTTATGCCATTCATACAGGTCTTTATTTAAAAGACAAGTGATTGCGCTACCTTTGCACGGTCAAAATACCGCGGCCGTTAAACTTATGGTCACAGGGCAGGCGGGACCTCTTATTCTTACATATGCAAGAGGCGGTGTTTTTGGTAAACAGGCGAGGCTATATTTTATGTTTGCCGAGTTCCTTCTCACCCTTTTAGTTTGTCCTGGTTAGCAATCCGGTGTGGGGTTGATGATTTTTATTGTTGATTTTTCTAGTTATATTTTTTTACAACATTTCCCTCATTATAAAGGGTCATTAATTTTCGGTGTTAGTTCGATCCGAGGCACACTTTTGCTAAGGAGAGAATCTTAATTTCTCTTATTACTCATATTAACATTATCACTTTCATGTATTATGAAAAGGCCTGGTGTATTTAGGGGTTTAAGAACTGTTATCTGAATTTAAAGTGCTGTTAGTGCTTGAGCTTTAACGCTTTCTATTTTGATGGCTGCTTTCAGGCCCACAAAGGCATGTTTGTACTTTGTCATTTATGATCTTTAACCTCATGATCAAGGTTGTGTCCTATGTCAAAAGAGCTGTACCCCTTTTGACTAACTCTATATTACATTAACTAAATCTACTTAGTTTTAACTTTTAGTGGTTTAGGAAGTAAAATAGGCTGAACTTTTATTCATTTCTCAGGCAACCAGCTATAACTAAGCTCGTTTGGTTTATCACCTCTACTCGGAGCTCTTCCCAACCTTTTGCCACAGGTACGGGTTTGTCCATTTACTTTGACTGTCTCGGAGTAGCTCGCTTAGTTTCGGGATAACAAACTAAAAATCTTTTTGCTTGAATTATCTAGTTAAATCATGATGCAAAAGGTACAAGATTTAATCTTTGCTATTATTAACTTAAATATTTGTTTAATTTCTTTTTCAGCTTTCCCTTGCGGTACTAGTCTTATAGCTTCATTATTCCTTTTCAGTCTCCCTTACTTAGGTAATAAAATGTTTTAATATTAGTTTTTAGGGTATTAGGGGTTATTTTTAATTTTATTTGAATTTAGTGTGTGAGCTAGCATTTAGGTATCAGGGCAGTTCTATTTGCAAGAACAACTTCTCGGTGTAAGTGAGATGCTTTAACTATTTCAGCTATGCTCTGGTATTCCAAGCACACCTTCCGGTACGCTTACCATGTTACGACTTGCCTCCCTTTGTATAATATTTTGGTTTTAATTAATTTTAAGTGTATTTTTAGGGAGAGTGACGGGCGGTGTGTGCGCGCTTTAGAGCCGATTTCAGATGAACACTCTATTTTCTTCTTACTGCTAAATCCTCCTTTAGGTTTATGTTTCAATATACCATCCGTATTCATTAGTAAATGAGTGTAGCCCATTTCTTTCCCTATTATAAACTACACCTCGACCTGACGTTTTGAGTTATGACTAGCTCTGCTCACTACTGTTCTTTCACAAGGTAAGCTGACGACGGCGGTATATAAATTGATTAAGCAAAATAGGGTGAGGTTTAACGGGGGTTATCAGTTATAGAACAGGCTCCTCTAGGTGGGTGTAAAGCACCGCCAAGTCCTTTGGGTTTTAAGCTGGTGCTCGTAGTACCCAGGCGAGTATGATGTAATTAAAATACTTTAGTTTAAGGCTATGCATAGTGGGGTATCTAATCCCAGTTTGTTTCATAGCTTTCGTGGGTTCAGTTTTGTAAAGTCACTTTCGTAGATGAATCTCTAATCCTCGGATGCGTATAACAGCTTGGAAGACATTTAACTTTAGTAAATTTATACTTAACCACTCTTTACGCCGATTTCTATTATCTTGAGCCCTCTCGTATAACCGCGGTGGCTGGCACGAGTTTTACCGGCTCTAAAAACTTTAACTAAGTCAAGTTTACACTTATGGCTTAATGTTTATCACTGCTGAAGTTCCCTTGGGGGTGTGGCTAAGCAAGGTGTTATGGGCAAATTGTGTGCCTGATACCAGCTCCTTGATCTCATAAGAGGGTTAAGGGCATTCTCACAGGGGTGCGGATGCTTGCATGTGTAAGTTTAGTTGTAAATAATAGTAAAGCTAGGACCAAGCCTTTGTGCTCTCGGAACTTTCTAGGGTTCATAATAACATCTTCAGTGTTATGCTTTAAGATTTAAGCTACGATGGC